AAAGCGAGAAGAGTAATTGATCAAATTCGTGGGCGGTCCTATGAAGAAACACTTATGATACTAGAACTTATGCCTTATCGAGCATGTTATGCCATTTTAAAATTGGTTTATTCTGCAGCAGCAAATGCTAATCACAATAAGGGTTTGAACGAAACAAGTTTAATCATTAGTAAAGCCGAAGTCAACGAGGGCACAACTGTGAAAAAATTAAAGCCCCGGGCTCGAGGACGGGGTTATCCTATAAAAAGATCCACTTGTCATATAACTATTGTATTGAAAGATATATCTTTAGATGAAGAGGAAGAAATAGATAAAAGGAAATTCTATAAATTAGAGCTGAGGAATACTTAAAGGAAGAATATTTTATATTATAAAAAATACAAATACGCTATATTATGTTATGCTTAAAAAAAATCGAATGAATAAAAAAAAAATACAAACGGATGTCACGTTTCACGATATATATAGTAGTGGGGGATTATGGGACAAAAAATAAATCCACTTGGTTTCAGACTTGGTGCAACCCAAGGTCATCATTCTCTTTGGTTTGCACAACCAAAAAATTATTCAAAGGATCTACAAGAAGATCAAAAAATACGAGATTGTATCAAAAATTATGTGCAAAATAATATGAAAATATCCTCTAATGTAGAGGGAATTGCACGTATAGAGATTCAAAAAAGAATCGATTTGATTCAGGTCATAATCTATATGGGATTCCCCAAGTTATTAATAGAAGACAGGACTCGAAGAATCGAAGAATTACAGACGCATGTACAAAAAGAACTCAATTGTGTAAACCGAAAACTCAACATTGCTATTACAAGAATTGCAAATCCTTACGGGCACCCCAATATTCTTGCAGAATTTATAGCCGGACAATTAAAGAATAGAGTTTCATTTCGCAAAGCAATGAAAAAAGCTATTGAATTAACTGAACAGGCAGGTACAAAAGGGATTCAAGTACAAATTGCAGGGCGTATCGACGGAAAAGAAATTGCACGTGTTGAATGGATCCGAGAAGGTAGAGTTCCTCTACAAACCATTCGAGCTAAAATTGATTATTGTTCCTATGCAGTTCGAACTATCTATGGGGTATTAGGCATCAAAATTTGGATATTTGTAGACGAGGAATAATAAGAACTTACTTGACTTATATTTAGTTATATCTGGTGATAAAACAAAAAATGGCAAACTCTTTCATTCTTTTTCTGGTAAATAAGAAAAAAAAAAAAAAAGAACAATTCTATAAGGTTGAATAAAAATTCGATTAATCATTTGATATAATTGCTATGCTTAGTGTGTGACTCGTTGGTTTTTTTAGGGTTGGGATTCCAAAAAATGGACAGCCCATAGTACAAACTGATAACTATAGAACTAATAACCAACTCATCACTTCGTGTTATCTGGATAGAAAGAACCAGTCAAGATATGATATATAAGTCATATCATTGTAGCAACTGAAATCTTTTTTACATAAAAAAAAAAAATCTGATTATGGGTTGTAAAGCAATATAAAGTATACAGATAAATGGAAGGGTGAGAGAAAGATAGAAAAAGAATATTAATGATATATAATTCCAATATGTAAGGTCTATGAGTCATCTCATATAAAGGGAATGTAATAAAGCATCAATACTGATTGATCCATAATTAGACAAATCCGTGCATAGAACAAAAAATCAAGAGCCCCGAGCCAATAAAGACTGAGAAGGTTGACTCAAGAATAAATTTAATTGGAGGCTCCGTTGTAAAATTCAGACCTAATCATTAATCGAGAAGTGGTGGGAACGACAGAACCTGTGAATGCATAAGATTCTATTGAAAACGAATCCTAATGATTCATTGAGTAGGATGGCGGAACGAACCAGAAACCTATTCATTTATTCTGAGAGGTCATGTCATAGACTAATCTTACAACTGAATGTTGAAAGAGTAAATATTCGCCCGCGAATTTTTTTTTATTTCTAAATTTTAGTCGATTCGAAATAAAAGGAAAAACAAAATAAAGATTCATTATAGCGTTCTACCAAAACGACATTATCTATAAATAGAATACGTGTTAAATTATATATTAAAAGAATACGTGTTAAATTATATATTAAAACACAAAAAATTTCTAATTTATAATCGATTAGATCAAATTTCAAAGAATCCCACGATTCCATATATTATTAACCGTGTATTTTTTTTTGTTTAATTTTTTTTTTATTGTTTAATTCGCGAGGAGCTGGATGAGAAGAAACTCTCGTGTCCGGTTCTGTAGTAGAGATGGATGGAATTGCTAAACAACCATCAACTATAACCCCAAAAGAACCAGATTCCGTAAACAACACAGAGGAAGAATGAAAGGAATATCTTATCGAGGTAATCGTATTTGCTTCGGTAGATATGCTCTTCAAGCGCTTGAACCCGCTTGGATCACATCTAGACAAATAGAAGCAGGGCGGCGAGCAATGACACGAAATGCACGCCGCGGTGGAAAAATATGGGTACGCATATTTCCAGACAAACCTGTTACAGTAAGACCTACAGAAACACGTATGGGTTCGGGGAAAGGATCTCCCGAATATTGGGTAGCTGTCGTTAAACCCGGTAGAATACTTTATGAAATGAGCGGAGTAGCAGAAAATATAGCTAGAAGGGCTATTTCAATAGCGGCATCTAAAATGCCTATACGAACTCAATTCATTCTTTCTGGATAGGAATGTAGAAACAAACGAAAGGGGTTTTGGGGATGAAAAAAAAAAACAATTGCAGGTTTCTTTTTTTGTTTTGAACAAATAATATTTCTTTTTTTTATTTATACCTTTGCATTGAAAAAGAAAAAACCGATAAAAAAATGATATGATTCAACCTCAAACCTATTTGAATGTAGCGGATAACAGCGGGGCCCGAGAATTGATGTGTATTCGAATCATAGGAGCTAGTAATCGACGATATGCTCATATTGGTGACATTATTGTTGCTGTAATCAAGGAAGCAGTACCAAATACACCTCTAGAAAGATCAGAAGTGGTCCGAGCTGTCATTGTACGTACTTGTAAAGAACTCAAACGCGACAACGGTATGATAATACGATATGATGACAACGCTGCGGTTGTTATTGATCAAGAAGGAAATCCAAAAGGAACCCGAATTTTCGGCGCGATCGCCCGGGAATTAAGACAGTTAAATTTCACTAAAATAGTTTCATTAGCACCTGAAGTATTATAGGGGAAGACCTTAATATAGTATTTGAATGAAATTGATTAAATTTATTTAATTAATTAGTAAATTGTTTATCTATCACGTATATATCTTTAATAATTCATAAATATAAAAAAAAAAAAAAAGAATTCATAAATATTAAAAAATTAAGAAAAAAAGAAAAAGAGCATGTTGATTATATCAAAATTAGGGGGAAACAAAAATCTTAGTTTATCATGAGTAAAGACACTATTGCTGACATAATAACCTCTATACGAAATGCTGACATGAATAAAAAAAGAACAGTTCGAATACCATCTACTAACATCACTGAAAATATTGTTAAAATCCTTTTACAAGAAGGTTTTATTGAAAACGTGAGAAAACATCAAGAAAGCAATAAATATTTTTTGGTTTTAACCCTACGACATAGAAGAAATAGGAAAGGACCATATAGAACTGTTTTAAATTTAAAACGGATCAGTCGACCCGGTCTACGAATATATTCTAACTATCAACGAATTCCTAGAATTTTAGGCGGAATGGGGGTTGTAATTCTTTCTACTTCTCGAGGTATAATGACAGACCGAAAGGCTCGACTAGAAGGAATCGGCGGAGAAGTTTTGTGTTATATATGGTAATCTTTATAATAGCCGACACGGTCATATTTGTGAAAAAAGAGAAAGGACAAGTTTATAATATTATCCCTCTTACATTAGTTGATACTTCAAAGCGGTTTTACTTGGAATGAAACAACAAAAATGGATTCATGAGGGTTTAATTACCGAACAACTTACCGATGGTATGTATCTTCCGGATTCGTTTAGATAACAAAAAAATTATTCTGGTTTTTGTTTCGTAAAGGATTTCATGTAGTTTTATACGTATACTACCAGGAAATAGACTAAAAATTGAGGTAAGTCCTTATGATTCAACCAAAGGGCGTATAATTTAGAGACTCCAAAGCAAAGACTTGAATGATTAGGCGGTTTTTTCAATTTCAACATTCTTTCGTGAGGATACAATTCGAAATTAAAAATTTCAAGAAACTTATTTTCTTCCAATAAGTAGATTCGGAATTAAAAAAAGGAATGACAAATATGAAAATAAGGGCCTCCGTTCGTAAAATTTGTGAAAAATGTCGATTGATCCGTAGGCGGGGACGAATTATAGTAATTTGTTCTAACCCGAGACATAAACAAAGACAAGGATAATCTTTCTAAAACAAAAAGACTCTCGAAATCTAAAGGACCCGATGTACAGATGTACAAATAAATAAATAAATAAAATAAGTAAAAAAAAAAAAAAAAAGAATAAGGATCTGTTTTGACATGAAATGGATATATCCATATATCTCTGACTTATATTTATGAGATGATAAAATATGGCAAAACCTATACCAAAAATTGGTTCGCGTAGAAATAGACGTATTGGTTCACGTAAGAATACACGTAGAATCCCCAAGGGAGTTATTCATGTTCAAGCAAGTTTCAACAATACCATTGTGACTGTTACAGATGTACGGGGTCGAGTAATTTCTTGGTCCTCTGCCGGGGCTTGTGGATTCAAGGGTACAAGAAGGGGTACACCATTTGCCGCTCAAACCGCAGCAGGAAATGCTATTCGGACAGTAGTGGATCAAGGTATGCAACGAGCAGAAGTTATGATAAAAGGCCCGGGTCTCGGAAGAGATGCGGCATTAAGAGCTATTCGTAGAAGTGGTATACTATTAAGTTTCATACGGGATGTAACTCCTATGCCACATAATGGCTGTAGGCCTCCTAAAAAAAGACGTGTGTAAAAATAAACAT